TTCAATCGGGGGATCGAATTGATTATAGAAACATGAGTTTAATTAGTCGATTTATTAGTGAACAAGGAAAAATATTATCAAGACGCGTGAATAGATTGACCTTGAAACAACAACGATTAATTACTCTTGCTATAAAACAAGCTCGTATTTTATCTTTGTTACCTTTTCTCAATAATGAGAAACAATTTGAAAGAACCGAGTCGACCGCTAGAACTACTGGTTTTAAAGCCCGAAATAAATAGGCTTACTTTTTCTTCACTTGAATCATAATTACAAGAATCTAGATTTGAGTGAATCTAGATTTGAGTATCGTGTCGTAATAAAAAAATGAATCGGAAAAAAAGAAATCTGTTTTTATTGAATTGACCGTGTTCATTCATTTTGACTACTTTAGCATATTTTCTCATACTAATTTCTACTCTACCTTCCCGGAGTTCATTCTCCGGGTAACTCCATTTAAATTATTCTGGTGGATTCTTTCCAATCTACTTCCTTTATGATTTCGTTCGAAATCATATAAAGACAATTCCTATTTGATATAGCTATTTGTGCAAGTATTTTACGGTTAAGAAGCAACTGTCTCTTGTACAGATCGTGTATTAATCTACTATAACTATAGGATACTCCCCTTTCGCGAATTACTGCGTTTATCCGAGTGATCCACAAACGACGAAAATCTCTCTTTTTCCTATCCCTATCCCGATGAGCCGAAACTAAAGCTCTTATTTTCTGTTGAGTAATAGTTCTAGTAAGCCTTGAATGAGCCCCTCGAAAGCTTGATGCAAATAAACGAATTTTTGTTCTACGTCTCCGAGCTATATATCCCCGTTTAATTCTGGTCATTGAATAAATGAAACTTTGACGAATAACTAATTGATTGCCTTTCTTTCAGTTATTCTTTTACCCCTTCCTAGTCTATTAATAACAAAACGGATTTTTCCAATGTATAAAATAAAAATTCCAATGGCTTTGGCTACTCTAACCTTCCCGACCACGATTTTTTGGATATGATAGAGTTTTTTTTTATAATGAATGGAGTTCCTTTTTCCATCCTATCCCATTCACCGGTACTGATCATTGATACTGTAAAAGTCGTTTTCTTTCTTTTGTGCCAGCTCATGATCTAAACGAGTCGCACATACACCCTAGTACATGTTCCTCGACGCTGAGGGCACCCCCGAAGAGCGGGGGATTTCGTGACATTTCTGATTGGCTGTCTTGTATTTCTAATAAGTTGTTTAATAGTTGGCATGTTGAATCGTATACATAATATGATGGGTTGGTTTAGATTGATCCTAACCGAATGATGATGAATTACTTCTATTTAATAGAATATTCAATTCGAAGATAAAATCTCAAATCACAGATTTGCGCGAAATCCATGTTATTTTCATTGAACCGCTACAAGATCAACAATTCCATAAGCTTGGGCTTCTGTTGCTGACATAAAAATATCTCTTTCCATATCTTCGGATACAACCCAGAAGGGTTTGCCCGTTCGTTGTACATAAACCCTTGTGAGGGTTTCACGCAGTTTCAGCAGTTCTTCCGCTTCCACGACACATTCGGTTACTTGTGCCATATAAAAACCACTAGCAGGTTGATGCATCATTACCCTGATGATATAACAAAATAAAAGCTTCTCCTATCTCGCATGATAAAGTGATAAAGCAAAGAGAAAAGAAAGATAAAGAATAGAAAAAAGATAGAATTGAACAACCGTACAGGCATCTTTTGTGCATACGGCTCTACAAGAAAATTGACCCCCTCCTTTCTATTGAAGAAAGAGAAAAATAGAATCTATCAGACTCCGATGGGTAAATAATCAAATTGCCATCCTTCCTTTCGGAGGAGTTAAAAAATACTATGATGGCTCCGTTGCTTTATATGTTTCTTTTTTTTTTTTTTTTTTTTTTTTTGTACTCTTTCATAACATAAATATTGTTAAGAACTCTCCGGCATGAAAACAAAAAAGTTTGTGACGCTGAACCGAACTCCCGATAGATAAGAGAAAATCGGAAATACCCCTTATCTCATACTACTCTCTCGATACAGAATCTAATGTTTTGAAAAAAAAACAATACAAAAATTTCTCATATCGAATTCGAAGTGCCATGCTATTATTACTTAGTATTCATATGGCGAAGGCATAGTCTTCTTTTTTCTCTCAAATAAAAACCTCATTGGCGCCAAGCGTGAGGGAATGCTATACGTTTGGTAATTTCTCCTCCGACCAGGATAAAAGATCCCATTGAAGCGGCTAATCCTATGCATACTGTATGGACATCTGGTCGCACAAATTGCATAGTATCATAAATAGCCACCCCAGGTATTACCCAGCCCCCAGGAGAGTTTATAAACAAATACAGCTCTTTGGTCTCATCCTCGATACTGAGATATATCATAAGACCAATAAGTTGATTCGAAAGCTCGCTACTAATCCCTTGGCCTAAAAAAAGTAATCTTTCTCGATAAAGTCTGTTGATTAGGGTAAAATTGT